CAGGGGGCTCTATTTTTCTTTTAATGGGAGTTCTGGGCGTCGGTTTATATAGTTCTACTGAACCTATATTAAATTTTGAAATATTAGCTAATCAGTCCTACCCTATGGCTTTGGAAATATTATTTTATATTGGATTTTTTCTTGCTTTTGCTGTCAAATTACCAATCATACCCCTACATACCTGGTTACCAGATACCCACGGAGAAGCGCATTATAGTACTTGTATGCTTCTAGCCGGAATCTTATTAAAAATGGGAGCGTATGGATTAGTTCGAATCAATATGGAATTATTTCCTCATGCTCATTCTCTATTTTCTCCTTGGTTAATAATAGTGGGCGCAGTACAAATAATCTATGCAGCTTCAACATCTCTTGGTCAACGAAATTTAAAAAAAAGAATAGCCTATTCCTCTGTATCTCATATGGGTTTTATAATTATAGGAATTGGTTCTATCACAGATATGGGACTCAACGGAGCCCTTTTACAAATAATCTCTCATGGATTTATCGGTGCTGCGCTTTTTTTCTTGGCTGGAACAACTTATGATAGAATACGTCTTCTTTATCTTGATGAAATGGGTGGAATAGCTATCCCAATGCCAAAAATGTTCACGATATTCAGTAGCTTTTCGATGGCCTCCCTCGCATTACCAGGTATGAGTGGTTTTGTTGCCGAATTAATAGTCTTTTTTGGACTAATTACTAGTCCAAAATTTCTTTTAATGACAAAAATCCTAATTACTTTTGTAATGGCAATTGGAATTATATTAACCCCTATTTATTTATTATCTATGTTACGCCAGATGTTCTATGGATACAAGATATTTAATGGCCCAAACTTTTATTTTTTTGATTCTGGGCCGCGAGAGTTATTTCTTTCGATCTGCATTTTTTTACCCGTACTCGGTATTGGTATGTACCCCGATTTCATTCTTTCACTATCAGTTGAAAAAGTTGAAGTTATCCTATCTAATTCTTTTTTTAGATAGTTTTTTTATTTATAAAAAAATGAAAAAAATCTTATCATTTACAAAAAGGTTCGTTGTACAATGACAAAAAGAACGCTTTTTCTTCTCTTGTGTTAAATAAAAAAACTTTGTGTGAACTAGGGAGAGACCCGTGACTTTGATTCGCGAGACTCTCCCTAGTTCACACAAAGTTTGATATGCGTTATATGCTTTTCTATTCTTATTGGTAAGTGGTAAGAACTCCTTTTTGAATTTAATTAGATGTTAATGTAAATGAACCATAACTATGTAATCCTATTCCTAATAGATTTACTCCAAAATAGCATATCCAAATTATAAGAAATCCAATAAAGGCTACAATTGCTGAATTTGTACCCTTCAATTTTAGATTTGTTTGAGTATGTAAATAAATTGCAAATATGATCCAAGTAATAAAAGCCCAAGTTTCTTTTGGGTCCCAACTCCAATAGGACCCCCATGCTTCATTAGCCCATACTGCTCCAGAAAGAATTCCTATCGTTAAAAAGAGAAATCCTAGACTAATAACCCGATAACTCCAATAATCCAATTGTTGAATCAATTGCGACTTATAATAATTCCTTGGAGAAAAAAAAGAAGTTTTTTTTAAAATATTTTTTTCTTCATTCATGTATTCGACTTTATCAAGGAAAAATGACTTATTTAAATTTAATAAATGATTACTCGTAGAAAAAAATTTTCTATTTTTTCGAACTGTAATGACTAGAAGTGATACTGATAATAATGATCCACATAAAAGGGCCACATATCCCAATATCATCATACTTACGTGCATTATTAACCACTCGGATTGAAGAGCAGGTACTAATATAGTGGATTCGTGTATTTCAGTTAAAAGGCCTGAGGTAGCAAAGCCCTGGGAAAAAATAGCACTTGGACCTATTATTGTGCTTAGAATATTTTGATTTTTTTTGAAATACGGAACTATATAAATAAAGGAAAAACTCCATGAAAGAAAGATTAACGATTCATTTAAATCACTTAGTGGAAAATGTTTCGAATAAATCCAACGAGAAATTAATACTCCTGTTATACACAAAAAAGTCGTTATCATGCCCTTTTCGGATGAATCATATAGTTTCACGATTTCATCAACAAAAAAGGTTATCAAATGAATTGTAATTAGAATTGAAACAGTCGAAAAAGAAATATGAGTTAATATATGCTCTAAAGTTGAAAATATCATAAAAAGAGTTCCTTAATTATAAAATCGAAATCGGCAATTGAATTCATTATTCATTATAGGATCTATTTTCTTTTTTTAGGAAATGACATGCCGCCACTCGGACTCGAACCGAGATGCTCTAGCACTGCTTCCTAAGAGCAGCGTGTCTACCAATTTCACCATAGCGGCTTGTCTTGACCTCATAATAGCCTATAAATAAGCAATCGTCTAGATTTAAGAATTCAATTGGGTACAATATTTTTAGGAAAGATTCAAATCAATCAATAAAATCTGTTCAAATATGTCCTTGAACGTTCATTATTTTAGTTTAGGGTTTTAGTTTTATTGTGTATTTGAGACTCTTCTTTACTTGAATTCTTGTAAAACCAGAAAGTCTTACTATCAATTAAGGGATAGAACCTTTCCTCCAAAAAACATTTTTTAAATTAAGTGTTTTTTATTTATTTAATTTTCAAAAGTACAACCAAAAAATAAGTTTTATCAATGAACAAAAAAATCTATTTTAGATTATTCAAAATTCACACATATTTATCCATAAAATTTGCACTAAGTCTTTTTGTGTGAATTGATGGCCAGAGATATATAAGCTCTATTCTATATAAGAATTTACAGAAAATCCAAAAAAAGTTGTGCAAAAAAAAATCTTTTGTAGTACAAATAAGTTGCTGAAGGAAATAAGACTCCTATTCTGGAAAGAAAATATACTAAAAAGAAAGTGAGTATCTTGTGTTTTTTTGTTAAAAAAAAAAAGACTTTGTTTGAATTCGGTTTTAAAGTAAAACAGAAGAATTCCATTTCCTATGAATTAATTCAACAGGAAATGGAATTTGAGAATTGTCTTTTTGAAACGGAAGAATTGAATTTTTAAGTCAGGTCAATTTAGATTTTTATAAGGTGTTCTGTTTTATTTCTTAATAACTTATTTTTTTATTTTATTTGTTTGTTGCACAAAAAAACTTTTTGAAATCCCGGTAGAAAGAGATTTCCCTAAAGAAAACGCTTTTAACGCCGACCAATAGCCTTTCCTTTTCCAAAAATTTTTACGAATACGCTTTTTTGATGCAGAAGTACGTTTTTTTGGAACTGCCATTTAAATAAAAATTAAGAGATTACTCATTGGTATAGCTGGATGTGAAAGACATCTATTGTTTAAAAAAATCTGCGCTTTTGTAGATAATTTTTTTTATAAAATTCTAAAAGAATGCAATATGAACGATATAGTAAAATCGCATAAAATTTTTCTAAAAAATAAAAAACAAGAAGAATATTTTTAGTAACTTTTCAAAATTTGACTTGCATTTTCAAATTCGAAGGAGACTCATAATTAATCTTTATCTTTTGTATGATTTGACCAATTGTAACTTCTTGATTTGAATATTTGAAATATTTAGAAGAAATTCAGAAAGAGAAAGAATAAGTAAAAAGAAAGAAAAATTAAAAAATTTTATTTTTTATATTTAAGTTAGGTTAAGCTTAATGCATATTTTCATTTTTTTATTGACTCTTTTCAAAAGAAGTAAGGTCCGATAAATCGGAAAAATTTAATTACGAATTTCAATTTTTTTATGCAACAGACATATCAATATGGGTGGATTTTACCTTTTGTTCCACTTCCAATTCCTATGTTAATAGGAGTGGGACTTCTTCTTTTTCCGACAGCAACGAAAAATCTTCGTCGTATGTGGGCTTTTCCAAGTATTTTATTGTTAAGTATAGTCATGATTTTTTCAATTAATCTGTCTATTCAGCAAATAAATAGCAATTCTATCCACCAATATGTATGGTCTTGGACACTCGATAATGATTTTTCTTTAGAATTTGGCTGCTTGATCGATCCACTTACTTCTATTATGTCAATGTTAATCACTACTGTTGGAATCATGGTTCTTATTTATAGTGATAATTATATGGCTCACGATCAAGGATACTTGAGATTTTTTGCTTATATGAGTTTTTTCAGTACTTCCATGTTGGGATTAGTTACTAGTTCAAATTTGATACAAATTTATTTTTTTTGGGAATTAGTTGGAATGTGTTCCTATCTATTAATAGGGTTTTGGTTTACGCGACCTCCTGCAGCAAATGCTTGTCAAAAAGCATTTGTAACTAATCGTGTAGGGGATTTTGGTTTATTATTAGGAATTTTAGGGTGTTATTGTATAACAGGTAGTTTTGAATTTCAGGATTTATTCGAAATACTCAATAACTTGATTTATAATAATGAAGTCAACTTTTCCTTTGTTATTTTGTGTGCTGCTTTATTATTTACCGGTGCAGTTGCTAAATCTGCACAATTTCCCCTTCATGTGTGGTTACCCGATGCTATGGAGGGACCCACTCCTATTTCGGCTCTTATACACGCTGCTACTATGGTAGCAGCGGGGATCTTTCTTGTAGCTCGCCTTCTCCCTCTTTTCATGGTTATACCCTATATAATGAATTTAATCTCGTTGATAGGCATAATCACACTATTATTAGGAGCTACTTTAGCTCTTGCTCAAAAAGACATTAAAAGGGGTTTAGCCTATTCGACAATGTCTCAATTGGGTTATATGATGTTAGCTCTAGGAATGGGGTCTTATCGAAGTGCTTTATTTCATTTGATTACTCATGCTTATTCCAAAGCATTATTATTTTTAGGGTCTGGGTCCGTTATTCATTCAATGGAAACTGTTGTTGGCTATTCTCCGGATAAAAGTCAGAATATGGTTTTTATGGGTGGTTTAACAAAACATGTACCCATTACTAAAACCTCTTTTTTATTAGGTACACTTTCTCTTTGTGGTATTCCGCCTCTTGCTTGTTTT